TTCTGTATTTAATAGAATTCAAAATGTGTATGGGACGAAAAATGAACATAAAGATATAATTCCTTGATAAAAAAAAATGACGGATCGAATTTCGCAAGTATCACTAATTGGCTGAAATTTTTAGAAAATTTTCAATTTTTTAGGGTATTTTAAAATTGAAAATTTTTTTTTCGTTTGGCTTAAATGACAAAATATCGTATATTTTTAAAAAAATTTTAAACTTACTTAATATAATAAATATTTATCTAATATATATTATATCTATCTAAATATTATGTTTATTTAAAGAAATAAAAGAATATAAATTAATTAAAATTTAATTATAAATTAAAAAAATATTAATTAATTAATAAATATATATATATATATAAATTATTTATTAATATACAAAAATCTATAATATTAATTAATAAATAATTTATATTAAGTTTTTTTATTTATATAAAAAAAAAATAAAAAAACTTAATTAGACTTGAAACTTAAAAAAGTTCTTTAATTATTTTTAATTGTTTTCTTTAAAAATTAAGTTGTTTCTAAATTTATTCTTTAAACTTAAAAGTTAAAGTTAGCCAAAGGATTTTAATAAAGTTTTAGATTCATATTATTAGAAAATAGGTGAGAAAATTGATTAGCGAACCCCTCTTTTCTTTAAACTTAATTTATTTACTTTATTATATTCTTTACATTATTAATAATTAATTTAAAAAATATTTGGTATGTTGCCTTTTTCAGGGTTAAAAGTTTTATTCTTACTTAAAAATTTACTTAAATTTTGTTTCACATGTAAGTTTTTGCATGATATTTGGGTTTGGTCTTAAAGATTGACTTGAATTTTTTAGTCGCAGTGTTTAATATTATTAATTAAAGAAATTTAGAATTAGCTATATTTTTTAGTCCCGGCAAAAGTCGTGCCAGCCGCCGCGGTTATACGGAGGGGGCAAGTAAATCTTATTAGTTTATAGTTATATGCCAGGTTAAAAAAAGTAATAATAAATTTATTAAGTGAAATTTTAAATTTAAATAATTTTTTAGACGGTGTAGAGGCTATGAAATTTAAATAATAAACTAGGATTAGATACCCTATTATTTTAAATGTAAATTGGAAAACTTGAGTAGTAATAGTTATGTTCTTGAAACTCAAAGAATTTGGCGGTGTTTTAGTCTTTTCAGAGGAACCTGTCCCGTAATCGATAATCCACGTTAAACCTTACTTATTTTTGTTAACAGCTTGTATACCGCCGTCGTCAGAATGTCCTAAGAAGGATTTAATTTTCTTAAATTTTTATTAAAAATGATGTCAGGTCAAGGTGTAGCTTACGGATAAGTGGAGATGGGTTACAATAAATTTATTTATGACGGATAAGGTCTTGAAATAGGTCTTTGAAGGTGGATTTGATAGTAATTAAATTAATAAAATTATTTTGATTTTAGCTCTAAAACATGCACACATCGCCCGTCGCTCTCGTTATTTAAGGCGAGATAAGTCGTAACATAGTAGGTGTACCGGAAGGTGCACCTGGAAAGTCAGAATAGAGCTTGATTAGTTAAGCGTTTCATTTACACTGAAAGTATACTGTGCAAATCAGTTTATTCTGATAAATTTTAGCTTACTTTATTTATTTGAGTTAAAAATTCTTGTTTAATTAAATTATTTTTAAGAATATTAAGTTTTTGTATAGAATATAGATAAAATTGTTTTTGTGGTAGGTTAATTGTATCGTGAGAGGTTCATTGAAATAGTTTGAAAATATATTTATTTAACAGTAGGTTAATTGCCGTACCTTGTGTATCAGGGTTTATTAAAAAGTTTATAAATATTTGTATTTTCCCGATTTGAAGAGAGCTAAATAAATATTTTAGTTAATGTGGAATAATTATTAAAAATATTTATTTAGTAATGAAACGTTATCCGTTCTTTAAGATATCTGGTTTTCTAAGAAATGAATTTAATTCAGGTTTTTGAGAGTATTTATTTAATTTATTAAATAAATTGTTTTTTAAAACTAATACTTTGGGGGATAAGCTCCAAGGTAGGTTTTATAATTTTAATAGATTTCAAAAAATTTTGTAGGCTTAGAATTAGCCATCTATTAAAGGATGTTATAATTTAATTTTTTGTAAAATTAATTTTCTTCGTATTTAAGTTTTATATTAGAACAATTTATTAAATTTTTGTTTAATGGTGATAATGATAAAATTAGTATAAAAATTGTTTTTATAGTTTAAAAAAATGTGAGGTTACATTAAGGAATTAGGCAAATTAATGCTCGCCTGTTTAACAAAAACATGTCTTCTTGAATAAAATTTGAAGTCTGACCTGCCCACTGAATTAAATATTTAAAGGGCCGCGGTATTTTGACCGTGCAAAGGTAGCATAATCATTAGTCTTTTAATTGAAGGCTAGAATGAATGGTTGGACGAGGTATTGACTGTCTCGGTGTGATTGAAATTAGAATTTAACTTTTAAGTTAAAAGGCTTAAATGTCTTTAGAGGACGAGAAGACCCTATAGAGCTTTATATTTTAAGGTAATTATTTATTTAGATAAATTTTTATAATAGCTGGATAAATATTTTGTTGGGGTGACAGGAAGATAGATAAAACTCTTTTTAGTTTATTTACATTGATATATGAATTGTTGATCCATTATTATTGATTATAAGACTAAGTTACCTTAGGGATAACAGCGTAATCTTTTTCGAGAGTTCTTATCGACAAAAAGGGTTGCGACCTCGATGTTGGATTAAGGGTAATTTTGGGTGTAGATGTTCAAAGTTTAGGTCTGTTCGACCTTTAAATCCTTACATGATCTGAGTTCAGACCGGTGTAAGCCAGGTCGGTTTCTATCCTTAAATTAATAATGATACTTTAGTACGAAAGGACCAAGTATTGGGAAATTTTTTTCTTTATTTGTTGATTAATATTAACTTTCTAAATCTATTTTGGCAGATAAGTGTAATGAATTTAGAATTCATTTATGTAAATAAATTTTACAGATAGAACTTGTTTATATATGATGTGATTCTTCCTTTACTTAGTAGATTAATTTTAGTAATTTGTGTGTTAGTTGGGGTTGCTTTTTTAACTTTGTTAGAACGTAAGGTTTTAGGTTATATCCAAATTCGTAAGGGCCCCAATAAAGTAGGATTTGCAGGTATTCCTCAACCTTTTTGTGACGCTATTAAATTATTTACGAAGGAGCAAACTTACCCTGTTTTATCTAATTATTTACCATATTATTTTTCTCCTGTTTTTAGATTGTTTTTATCCCTTTTGGTTTGGATAATTATACCTTACAGTACTGGCTTATACACTTTTAATTTGGGTTTAATTTTTTTTTTGGCCTGTACAAGTTTGGGGGTTTATACAGTTATAATTGCGGGTTGATCTTCAAATTCTAATTATGCTTTGCTTGGGGGTTTACGAGCGGTAGCTCAAACGATTTCTTATGAAGTTAGTTTAGCTTTAATTCTTTTATCATTTGTTTTCTTGGTAGGGGGTTATTCACTAGTTGAGCTTAGTGTGTATCAAGATACAATTTGGTTTCTTTTTTTAACGTTTCCTTTGGCGTTAAGTTGATTTGCTTCTTGTTTAGCTGAGACTAACCGAACTCCTTTCGATTTTGCGGAAGGTGAGTCAGAGTTGGTATCCGGGTTTAATGTAGAATACAGAAGAGGGGGATTTGCTTTAATTTTTTTGGCAGAATACGCAAGAATCCTTTTTATAAGAATGTTATTCTGTGCAATTTTTTTAGGGTGTGATACATATAGTTTTTCTTTTTTCTTAAAGTTAACTTTTATTTCTTTCATATTTATTTGGGCTCGGGGGACTTTGCCACGATTTCGATATGATAAATTAATGTATTTAGCTTGAAAAAGTTTTTTACCTTTAGCATTGAACTATTTATTTTTGTTTGGGGGGTTGAGATTATTTGTGGCTTCTTTATTATTTTAGTGCATTGTTTTAAGTATTATAATAATGAGAGTTTTGTAATAATTTATTAATTTGCCTTAACTTGGGTTCTTAATTGGTTTTTATTTAAGTTAATAGAAGAATTAAACTTCTGTCTTGTGTTTTCAAAACACATGCTTAACATAAAGCTTCTTAACTAATTTAAAAGCTTATCTCAAACCTTAAATATTAGTGGGTTTAGGATGTAGTAAAGAAAATATAAAACTGTTAAGACTTGGCCCACTAAAACATAGGGATCTTCAACTGGTCGTGCTCCAATTCAAGTTAGTAAGATAACAATTACTAAAAGGGACCAAAATATAACTTGATTAATAGGGTAAAATTGTGTCCCGCGAAAATTTCTTTTGTTTGTGAAAGGTAAAATTAATAAAATAGCAATAGATAACACTAAGGCGATTACTCCCCCCAACTTGTTAGGGATAGAGCGTAAGATGGCATAAGCAAATAGAAAGTATCATTCTGGTTGGATATGGACGGGGGTCACTAGGGGATTTGCTGGAGTAAAATTATCGGGGTCTCCGAGTAAATAGGGGTCTAGTAGGGTTAGAACTGTTAATACTATTACTAGTACTAAAAATCCTACAATGTCCTTAAAAGTGAAATAAGGGTGAAAAGGAATCTTATCAATATCTCTATTTAATCCAAGGGGGTTATTAGACCCTGTTTGATGTAAAAATAACAGATGAATTAGAGTAGCTGCTGCTACAATGAAAGGTAGGAGGAAATGGAAGGTGAAAAAACGGGTTAAAGTAGCATTATCCACAGCAAAGCCTCCTCAGACTCATTGGACTAAGTCTACTCCTAAGTAAGGAACTGCTGATAATAAATTTGTAATTACTGTAGCTCCTCAGAAGGATATTTGTCCTCAGGGTAAAACGTACCCTATGAAAGCTGTTCCTATGACTAAAAATAGAATAATTACACCCACTATCCAGGTATGTATAAATATGTAAGAGCCATAATATATACCTCGTCCGATATGAAGATAAATACAGATAAAAAAAAATGAAGCACCGTTGGCATGCATAGTTCGTAGAAGTCACCCATAGTTAACATCTCGGCAAATATGGGCCACGCTATTAAATGCTAAATCGATGTGAGCTGTGTAGTGTATAGCTAAAAATAATCCAGTGGCAATTTGAATTACTAAACATAGCCCTAAGAGGGAGCCAAAATTTCATCAAGTTGAAATGTTAGACGGAGTCGGAAGATCAACGAGGGCTCTATTAGCAATTTTAAATAGGGGATGTCTGGTTCGTAATGGTTTATTCATTAGTTTCTTTTTCGCAGGGGTCCTTGATTGATTTTAGTGATTTTTACTACTGCAATTAATGTTAAAAATAGGTATAAAACTAAGGTTAATGTAATTAATCTGGTTGGACCATTATAAAGTTTCGTTAAAGAGGTTGAAGATTCCTCATGGTAGAATAGGTTATTGAAGATAGTTAGTCCTTCAGAGTTGTAAGCTCCGGCAGCTATAAAAGATGAATCTAAAATAAGTAAGATTGCTGTTAAGATGCCGGTGCCTAAAATTAAGGGGATTATTGTTGTGGTTGATAGTGAAAATATTTCATTTGAAGCTAAACTTGTTACGTAAATAAATAAAACTAGTAACCCTCCTAAGAAAACAAGAAATAAAATATAGGAAAATCAGAATCTTTGTGTTATTATTCCAGTTAGGATTCTAATAAGGACTGTTTGCACTAGCAATATAAGCCCTATGGCTAATGGATGGGTTATTTGAGTGAAGATAACACTTGTAAAGATGCTGTAAAATATAAAAATTATTTGACAAATTCAGAGAATAGTTTAATTAAAATATTAGTTTTGGGGATTAATGATAGGGAAATTCCTTTTCTCTGAGTTTTAAAAGGTTAAACCTTAATTTTGATTTACAAGACCAATGTTTTTTATTAAACTATTAAAACTAATGTTAACATCTTTATACTGGGGTTTGCCTATTTTTATATTTTTATCAGGGGTTTGGGTTTTTGTTTCTAAGCGAAAGCATTTATTATTAACTTTATTAAGTTTAGAATTTATAGTGTTGAGTTTATTTTTGATTTTATTTGTTTATCTTAATTTAATTAATTACGAGTTATTTTTTGCAATAATTTTTTTGACATTTTCGGTTTGTGAGGGGGCATTGGGTTTATCTATTTTAGTTTCCATGATTCGGACACACGGTAATGATTATTTTCAATCTTTTGGGGTTTTGCAATGTTAAAATTGTTAGTGGCATTAGTCTTTGTGATCCCCCTGTGTTTAATACAAAATATATGATGAACGGTTCAGTCAATTTTATTTTTGTTGACTCTATTATTTATAGGTTCAGCAGCTTTTAGAAGATTTTTTGGTAATATTTCTTATTTTTTAGGGTGTGACGTTATTTCTTTTGGGTTAATTTTATTAAGTTTTTGGATTTGTGTTTTGATGATTACGGCAAGAGAATCAGTTTTGCGGGTAAATAACTATTCTGGGTTTTTTTTATTAATAATTTTATTGTTATTGATTTTGTTATACTGTACTTTTAGAACTACAAATTTATTTATATTTTATTTATTTTTTGAAAGTAGATTGATTCCCACATTATTCCTTATTTTAGGCTGAGGGTATCAACCGGAACGTTTACAAGCAGGGGTTTATCTTTTGTTTTATACGTTGTTAGCTTCTTTACCTCTTTTAGTAGGAATTTTTTATATCTATAAGTTTAATTTTTCTTTGTATATTCCCTTAATGTATTCTATGAATATTTCTCATTTTTTGTTTTATTTATGTTTAATTTTTGCTTTTTTAGTGAAAATGCCGATATTTTTAGTTCATTTATGGCTGCCTAAGGCTCATGTAGAGGCTCCAGTTTCGGGGTCGATGATTTTAGCTGGAGTTTTGTTGAAATTAGGGGGTTATGGGTTGTTACGAGTTTTTAAGATTTTATCTTTATCTGGTTTGAGATTTAACTTTATCTGAGTTGGGATTAGCCTAGTAGGGGGAGTTTTAGTCAGTTTAATATGTTTACGTCAAACAGATTTAAAGGCATTAATTGCTTATTCTTCAGTTGCACACATAGGAATTGTTCTAGGAGGGCTGATAACTTTAACCTACTGGGGATTTTGTGGTTCTTTTATATTAATGATTGCTCATGGTTTATGTTCTTCAGGTTTATTTTGTTTAGCTAATATTTCTTATGAACGTTTGGGTAGCCGTAGTTTATTAATTAATAAGGGTTTAATAAATTTTATGCCTAGAATGACTTTATGGTGATTTTTACTGAGATCTTGTAATATGGCTGCTCCACCTTCTTTAAACTTGTTGAGAGAAATTAGATTGTTAAACAGTATGGTGGCTTGATCTTGAGTAACAATATTAATATTAAGTTTTCTTTCATTTTTTAGAGCTGCTTATACTTTGTACATTTATTCTTATAGCCAGCACGGTAAAATTTATTCTGGGGTTTATTCATGCTCAATAGGTTATTCTCGTGAATACTTATTATTATTTTTACATTGGCTTCCTTTAAACCTTTTAATTTTAAAGAGTGAGCCTTGTATATTGTGGCTTTAAATCATTTAAGTAGTTTAAGTAAAATACTGATTTGTGGTGTCAGTGATATAAATTAATTTATCTTAGATCGTGTTACAATCTTTATCTATTTGTTTAATCAGATTTGTGGTTTTATTTATTCTTTCGTTGAGTTTAGTTACGTTAGGGTTTTATTTTTTGATATTTGATCAAGTTTATTTTATTGAATGGGAAGTTTTATCAATAAATTCTGGGGGTATTGTTATGACTTTTTTATTTGATTGAATATCTTTAATTTTTAGAGGTTTTGTTTTGTTTATTTCTTCCTTAGTTATTTTTTATAGCCAAGAATACATAGCAGGGGATTTAAATTTAAATCGTTTTATTTTATTAGTATTAATGTTTGTATTATCAATAATATTTTTAATTATTAGTCCTAATTTGATCAGAATTTTATTAGGTTGAGATGGATTAGGCTTAGTTTCTTATTTGTTGGTAATTTATTATCAGAATGTAAAATCCTACAATGCGGGGATATTGACGGCTTTGTCTAACCGTATTGGTGATGTAGCTTTATTGCTTGCTATTGCTTGGATATTAAATTTTGGTAGATGAAATTATATTTTTTATTTGGATTGTAGAGTTTCAAGCATTGAAATACAAATTATCGGGGCTTTAGTGTTATTAGCTGCTATAACTAAAAGAGCCCAAATTCCTTTTTCGTCGTGGTTGCCTGCGGCAATGGCTGCTCCTACTCCGGTTTCTGCTTTGGTTCATTCATCTACATTAGTCACGGCTGGTATTTATTTATTAATTCGATTTAATGTCTTATTGGCGGGGTCTAATTTAGGTACATTTTTACTTCTATTTGCGGGTTTAACTATATTTATGGCCGGGTTAGGCGCGAATTTTGAATTTGATTTAAAGAAAATTATTGCTTTATCTACTTTGAGCCAATTAGGACTAATAATAAGTATTTTAGCTATAGGTTTTCCTAAGTTAGCTTTTTTTCATTTATTGACTCATGCCTTGTTTAAGGCCTTATTGTTTATGTGTGCAGGGGCTATTATCCATAATATGAAGGATTCCCAGGACATTCGGTTTATAGGGGGGTTGGTGATTCACATGCCTTTAACAGCTTCTTGTTTCAATTTATCTAATTTGGCGTTGTGTGGGACTCCTTTTTTAGCCGGGTTTTATTCTAAGGATTTGATTTTGGAAATTGCTTCATTAAGTTATTTAAATGTATTTAGTTTTATTTTGTATTTTTTTTCTACTGGATTAACCGTTTGTTACTCTTTACGTTTAGTTTATTATTCTATGAGTGGTGATTTTAATACTTTTAGTCTTCACCCTTTAAACGATGAGGGTTGAGTTATATTGCGGGGTATAATAAGTTTATCTTTTATAGCAGTTTTAGGGGGGAGTTTATTGAGTTGAACTTTGTTTCCTACACCTTCAATAATTTGTTTACCATTTGTGTTAAAAACTTTAGCTTTAAGTGTTAGATTACTAGGGGGGTGATTAGGCTATGAGTTAGCTAAGTTTGCTCTAAACTATAACCTTCAAACTTTGCGGTTACATTTTATTACAAGTTTTATGGGTTCAATATGATTTTTACCATTTATTAGAACATACGGGGTGAGTAAGCAACCTTTAGAGTTAGGGGGCTTAGTAAGTAAGTCTTTTGATTATGGCTGAAGTGAATATTTTGGGGCTCAAGGCATTTATGCGTTGTTAATAAAGTGGTCTAAATTTAATCAAGGTTGACAAAATAATGATTTGAAGACTTACTTAATTAGTTTTATTTTATGACTTATTATTTTATTATTTTTACTGAGTTTGTACTTAAATAGCTTATATAGAGCGTGACACTGAAGATGTTAAAGAGACTACTATAGTCTTTAGGTATTTATAAAAAAAATTAAATTTTTATTTTTACAGTGAAAATGTAATGTTTTATTTAAACTATATAAATAGAAATGTAAACGGAGTTTAACCGTTAAAGAAAGAAGTTAGCAGCTTCTTCTTGAACCTCTCATTTCCTTAATTGGAAATTAAATTTCAATTATGTCATTAACAGTGACATGCCTCTTTTTGGCTTCAATTAAATTTTCATAAAAAGTTTTATTTAGGTTAACTTTATTTAGGTTAACTTTAATTAGGTTAGATTAGGTTAGGTTGGGGTAGGTTCTGCCTATAAAATTGCTTTACAGTTTAGTAGAATAAGGGTAAATTTACCTAAGGCCAGGTCGAAACTGACTGCAATATATCGCTTCTTATTCTAAGACAGATTGAATTTCAATACTTTTTGGATGCAAACCAAATGTTATACTTAACTACAGTCCTAATTGGCTCAGTCTAGGGCTCCTTGGTTTCATTCATGGTAAAGTCCAATAAGTAGAATAAGTAAGAAAAAGAATCTTACAATTATTCAAGTTGTGAGATTAGAGATGGGGAGAATGATGATTATCGGGAGAAGGAGAGCAATTTCTACATCAAAAATTAAGAAGATTACAGCAATTAAAAAAAACCGAAGTGAAAACGGGAGCCGTGAGGAACTTTTAGGGTCAAATCCACATTCAAAGGGGGAACTTTTTTCTCGGTCAATAATAGTTTTTTTAGAAAGGACAGAGGCCAGGATTATAACAATACAGGCAATGGTTACTAAAATTAAAGCAATGATTAAAATGATTATAATTACTTATTCTAAATCGGGTTTAGTCCTTCTGATTGGAAGTCAAATATACTTTTATACTAAATAAGTTAACTACCTCATCAGTAGATTGAAATGTACAAAAATAATCATACTACGTCTACGAAATGTCAATATCAAGCTGCTGCTTCAAACCCGAAATGGTGGTTAATAGAGAAGTGGGATAAGGCATGGCGGATTAAACATACTAATAAAAATGTTGTTCCAATGATTACATGTAACCCGTGGAATCCTGTGGCGACATAGAATGTAGCTCCGTAAACGGCATCTGAAATTGTGAAGGGTGCTTCTAGATATTCGTAAGCTTGGAGAATAGAGAAGTAAATTCCCAAAGTTACTGTGAAAAATAGCCCTTGAAGTGTTTGAGAGTGGTTGCCTTCTATTAATCCATGGTGTGCCCATGTAACGGTTACTCCTGAGGCTAATAGAATGGCTGTATTGAGCAAGGGAATTTGTAGGGGATTAAAAGGGGTGATTCCGGTTGGGGGTCATATAGCTCCTAGTTCAGTAGTTGGGGATAATCTTCTATGGAAAAATGCTCAGAAAAAGGATAAAAAGAAAAAAATTTCTGATACAATAAAAAGAATTATACCTCATCGGAGTCCTAAGGTAACCGGGTAGGTATGAAGACCCTGAAATGTTCCTTCTCGAGTCACATCTCGTCATCATTGAAATATAGTTAATCTCGTAATTGTGAGGCCCAATAATAAAAGATTTGTTCTGTATTGATGAAATCATCTTAATAGCCCTGAAACTGTTACTAGAGCTCCGATGGCTCCTGTCAAAGGCCAAGGACTTTGGTCTACTAAATGGTATGGGTGATTGGCGTGTGTTGACATTAATTTACTTCTCTAGAATATAGTGTTCTTAGAACTGCAAAGACATAGGATTGGATAATGGCCACTGCTGATTCTAAAACTAATAGGGCAATTTGAGCTACAATTAAGAGAGATAAAATTGAGTAGGATAGGGAGGGTCCTGTGTTACCTAATAGGGTCAATAAGAGATGACCTGCAATTATATTTGCGGCTAGTCGGACAGCAAGTGTGCCTGGGCGGATTACATTTCTAATTGTTTCAATGCAGACTATGAATGGTATAAGAACCGCAGGGGTACCTTGGGGCACCAAATGAGCAAATATATGTTGAGTATGGTTAATTCATCCGTAAATCATGAAACTAAGCCAAAGAGGTAGGGCTAAAGCTAATGTTAAAGTTAAATGACTTGAACTAGTAAATACATAGGGGAATAACCCTAAGAAATTATTGAATAAAATTAAAGAAAATAAAGAGATGAATATAAATGAACTTCCGGCGTGTCCTGTGGGTCCTAAAAGGGTTTTGAATTCATTATGAAGAGTTAAAAGAATTTTATTTCAAATTAAGGAATACCGGGAAGGTATAAACCAGAAAGCTGTCGGGATTAAGGTTAGCCCTAAAATAGTTCTGATTCAATTTAAAGACAGATTTATTACTCTAGTTGATGGGTCAAATACCGAGAATAGATTTGTTATCATTTTCAGTTTATTGGGGTACTAGAAATAGTTTTTTGAGCTACTTCGGGGCATTTGGGTAAAAATGAGTAATAATTTACAAAATTAAAGATTAATAAAATTAATGAAAAAGCAATAAATAGGGTCAATCAGCTAATAGGCGCTATTTGTGGAATTAAAGAATACCAGATTAATACTGGTAATTTTAGCATGACATACTAAGGTTAAATTTAACTAATTCTTTCACCAGAAGTAAGTGCGACTTTACTATAAAGTGGTTTAAGAGACCAATACTTGCTTTCAGTCATCTGATGAGGCTTCACTTAATGACGTGATTCAATTAATAAAAATATTTGTAGGCACTCTTTCAATAACAATTGGTATAAAACTATGGTTAGCTCCACAAATTTCTGAACATTGCCCAAAAAATAAACCTGGACGGCTTATAAGAAAGCTAGTTTGATTTAATCGACCGGGAGTCGCATCTACCTTAACCCCTAAAGCTGGGACAGTTCAAGAATGAAGAACATCCGCTGCAGTAACTAGTATTCGAATTTGGGTGTTTATAGGTAAGACTGCTCGGTTGTCTACGTCTAAAAGTCGAAAACCGTCATTTCCCATTTCGTTATAGGGAATTATATATGAATCAAATTCTACTTGCATAAAGTCAGAATATTCGTAACTTCAGTATCACTGGTGGCCAATAGTTTTTAGGGTAATAGAGGGGCTTCTTACTTCATCTAATAGGTATAGAAGGCGAAGAGAAGGAAGAGCAATAAAAATTAGAGTTACTGCCGGTAAAATTGTTCAAATTACTTCAATTGTTTGCCCTTCCAGTAAATAGCGATTAATATTTAAATTAAAAAATAATGTAGCTAGTAGGTATCTAACTAGGGCTGTGATTATGATTAAGATTAATATTGCGTGGTCGTGAAAAAAGGTTAATTGTTCTATTAAGGGGGATGCTCTATCTTGTAAACTTAGGTTTGCTCATGTTGCCATTTTTTCTAACAAAAGGCATAAACCTTTATGGAGCTTTATAAAATCCATTGCACTTGTCTGCCATATTAGAATCCCGAAAGTATGGGAAGTTCAGAATAACTATGTTCAGCCGGTGGTAAATTTTGGTATCATTCGATAGAAGTTGTTATTTGAAGAGGGAATAGGGCAATTCGGTTAGTAACTATGCTTTCTCAAATAATAAAAAGGAAAAATAATACACCAATAAAAGAAATTGATGAACCAATAGAGGAAACAACATTTCATGTGGTGTAGGCATCTGGGTAATCCGAGTATCGTCGGGGTATCCCTGCGAGACCTAAGAAATGTTGGGGGAAGAATGTCAAGTTAACCCCAAAGAATATAATACAAAATTGAATTTTTAATCAATGAGGATTTATAGTTAGGCCGGTAAATAGGGGGTATCATTGAATGAACCCCGCTATAATAGCAAATACTGCCCCTATTGATAGAACATAGTGAAAATGAGCTACTACGTAGTATGTATCATGCAAGATAATATCTACGGATGAGTTAGCTAAAACTACTCCTGTTAGTCCCCCGATTGTGAATAAAAACACAAATCCCAAGGCTCAGAGGAGAGCTGGGCTGTAATTAAGTTGTGACCCATGAAGGGTGGCAAGTCAACTGAAAATTTTAATACCAGTAGGTACCGCAATAATTATTGTTGCAGATGTAAAATAAGCTCGTGTGTCTACGTCTATACCAACAGTAAATATATGGTGGGCTCACACTACAAATCCTAGTAAACCAATTGACAGTATTGCATAAATTATGCCAAGAGATCCAAAGGCTTCCTTTTTCCCTCTTTCCTGGCTAATAATATGAGAAATAAGACCAAATCCTGGTAAAATTAAAATGTATACTTCAGGGTGGCCAAAGAATCAAAAAAGATGTTGGTATAAAATGGGGTCTCCCCCTCCGGCAGGGTCAAAGAATGATGTATTCAGATTTCGGTCAGTTAATAGCATAGTAATTGCACCGGCTAATACTGGGAGGGATAATAGAAGTAAAAGAGCTGTAATTACTACAGCTCACACAAATAAAGGTATACGGTCTAGAGTTATTCCAGAGGATCGTATGTTAATTACAGTTGTAATAAAATTTACAGCCCCTAAGATTGATGAAACTCCGGCTAAGTGGAGAGAGAAGATTGCCATATCTACTGATGACCCAGCATGAGCAATTCCCGCGGATAGCGGGGGGTAAACTGTTCATCCGGTTCCTGCTCCGTTTTCGACTAGTCTACTAGCTAAAAGTAAAGTCAAGGATGGGGGTAGTAGCCAAAAACTTATATTATTTATTCGTGGAAAGGCTATATCAGGTGCCCCGAGTATTAAAGGCACCAATCAATTTCCGAATCCTCCAATTATAATAGGCATAACTATAAAAAAAATTATTACAAAAGCGTGGGCTGTAACAATTACGTTATAAATTTGGTCGTCTCCAATTAGAGACCCAGGTTGTCCTAATTCAGCTCGAATCAGTAAACTAAGGGATGTTCCGACTATTCCAGATCAAGCTCCGAAAATGAAGTAGAGAGTCCCAATGTCTTTATGGTTTGTTGAAAATAATCATTGTCGCGGTAGAATGGCTGAGATAGAGGTGATAGATTGTAAATTTATTTAGGAGGGTTAACCTCTTCTACCACAGTTAGGCTTTATAGTCACTAATGATATTAGACTGCAATTCTAAAGGAGTAGAATTCTACTAAGGCTTAAAGAATTTTTACCTTTATTTACAGCTTTGAAGGCTATTAGTTTCGTTAACTTAAAGCCTTAAGTTAATTAAAGGATTCTGTAAATTAAAGAAATGAATATTAATCCTAATGTGGAACAAATAGACAATCTTAGGGCCGTTGTATGGTTAGTTCTATTAAAGGGGGTTGGTAAATTTCATAGTGTTTCTGTATAGGTTAATATAAAAGCTGCAAATGTTGTTCGTACATAATAGAATAATGTAATTAATGTAGTGATAACCATAAGAGTTACCAAAAAAATATTGCCTAAATTTACTATATTTTGGATTACGACTCATTTCGGGAGAAACCCGAGAAAGGGGGGTAATCCCCCTAAAGATAACAATGTAATGAAAAAGGCGAATTTATTCACAGGATTAATAAAATTTAATGAAAAAATTTGGTTGATATGAATCATTTTAAAAGTATTTACTATAAAAATGATAGCGAAAGATAAGAATGTATAAATTAAAAAGTATAGCCCCCACACTCTTTCTCTGACTGCCATAGCAGCTAAAAGTCAACCTAAGTGGTTAATAGAAGAGTAAGCTAAGATTTTACGGATAGAAGTCTGGTTTAATCCCCCTAAAGATCCAATTAATACTGAAAGAATAATAATTAATGAAAAAAAAGTATCTAGCTTAAAAGAGTACGAAATTAATATCAGGGGTGCAATTTTTTGTCATGTTAATAATATAAGCCCATTTATTCAGTTAAGCCCTTCCATGACTCCCGGGAATCAAAAGTGAAAAGGGGCGGCCCCTATTTTTAATAACAAGGAACTGCTAATTAAGGTATTAATTATCAATATATTTCTTGGGTTTGGGGACGACGGGTTAAATATGAGAGACCCTAAAATTACAGATAAAAGAAGAGTCGCTGAAGCTAATGCTTGAACTAAAAAATATTTCAGCGAGGCTTCTGTCGAAAATAAATTTTTTGAATTTGTTATTAAAGGAATAAAAGACAGTAAATTAATTTCTAAGCCTATTCATGCGCCAAATCATGAATTAGCAGAAGTAGAAATTAAAGTACCCCCTATTAATGTTAATAAAAATAAAAATTTAGTGGGATTGTTAATCATTAGAGAGAAGAGGATTAAACCTCTATAAATGGGGTATGAACCCAGTAGCTTGATTAGCTTATCTTTCTCATTTATAATTTAGTGTATGGAGCACAAAAGTTTTTGAAATTTTTAGAGATAGTTCAATTCTATTAATTATAATGAAGGTAACCAAAGTTACTTAATTTACCCTATCAAGGTAACCCTTTAATCAGGCACTTCATT